GGATGCTTAACAGGGATCATCGTACATCGTGAATAACCAAATTCCAATTGAAATGAAATCTTTAGGAGGAATCAATGAAACGACATCAATTCAAATCCTGGATCTTCGAATTGAGAGAGATCAAGAATTCTCACTATTTCTTAGATTCATGGATTAAATTCGATTCAGTGGGATCTTTCACTCACATTTTTTTCCACCAAGAACGTTTTATGAAACTCTTTGACCCCCGAATTTTGAGTATCCTACTTTCACGTGATTCACAGGGTGCAACAAGCAATCGATATTTCACGATCAAAGGTGTAGTACTGCTTGTAGTAGTGGTCCTTATATCTCGTATTAACAATCGAAAGATGGTCGAAAGAAAAAATCTCTATTTGATGGGGCTTCTTCCTATACCTATGAATTCCATTGGACCCAGAAATGAGACATTGGAAGAATCTTTTTGGTCTTCCAATAGAAATAGGTTGATTGTTTCGCTCCTGTATCTTCCAAAAGGGAAAAAGATTTCTGAGAGTTGTTTCATGGGTCCGCAAGAGAGTACTTGGGTTCTCCCAATAAAGAAAAAGTGTATCATGCCTGAATCTAACCGGGGTTCGCGGTGGTGGAGGAACCGGATCGGAAAAAAGAGGGATTCTAGTTGTCAGATATCTAATGAAACCGTAGCTGGAATTGAGATCTCATTCAAAGAGAAAGATAGCAAATATCTGGAGTTTCATTTTTTATTCTATACGGATGATCCGATCCGCAAGGACCATGATTGGGAATTGTTTGATCGTCTTTCTCCGAGGAAGAAACGAAACATAATCAATTCGGGACAGCTATTCGAAATCTTAGGGAAAGACTTGATTTCTTATCTCATGTCTGCTTTTCGTGAAAAAAGACCAATTGAGGGGGAGAGTTTCTTCAAACAACAAGGAGCTGGGGCAACTATGCAATCCAATGATATTGAGCATGTTTCCCATCTCTTCTCGAGAAACAAGTGGGGTATTTCTTTGCAAAATTGTGCTCAATTTCATATGTGGCAATTCCGCCAAGATCTCTTCGTTAGTTGGGGGAAGAATCAGCACGAATCGGATTTTTTGAGGAACGTCTCGAGAGAGAATTGGATTTGGTTAGACAATGTGTGGTTGGTAAACAAGGATCGGTTTTTTAGCAAGGTACGGAATGTATTGTCAAATATTCAATATGATTCCACAAGATCTATTTTCGTTCAAGTAACGGATTCTAGCCAATGGAAAGGATCTTCTTCTGATCAATCCAGAGATCATTTCGATTCCGTTAGAAATGAGGATTCAGAATATCACACATTGATCGATCAAACAGAGATTCAGCAACTAAAAGAGAGATCGATTCTTTGGGATCCTTCCTTTCTTCAAATGGAACGAACAGAGATAGAATCAGATCGATTCCCGAAATGCCTTTTTGGATCTTCCTCCATGTCCTGGCTATTCACGGAACCTGAGAAGCGGATGAATAATCATCTGCTTCCGGAAGAAATTCTTCGATTTCTTGGGAATCCTACAAGATCAATTCGTTCTTTTTTCTCTGACAGATGGTCAGAACTTCATCTGGGTTCGAATCCTACTGAGAGGTCCATTAGAGATCAGAAATTGTTGAAGAAAAAACAAGATGTTTCTTTTGTCCCTTCCAGGCGAGCGGAAAATAAAGAAATGGTTGATATATTCAAGATAATTACGTATTTACAAAATACCGTCTCAATTCATCCTTCGGAACCATATCACATCCCGGATCTGGTTCCAAAGGATGAACCGGATATGGACAGTTCCAATAAGATTTCATTCTTGAACAAAAATCCATTTTTTGATTTCTTTCATCTATTCCATGACCGAAACAAAGGGGGATACGCGTTACGCCACGATTTTTTTGAATCAGAAGAGAGATTCCCAGAAATGGCGGATCTATTCACTCTATCAATAACCGAGCCGGATCTGGTGTATCATAGGGGATTTGCCTTTTCTATTGATTCCTACGGGTTGGATCAAAAAAAATTATTGAATGAGGTATTCAACTCCAGAGATGAATCGAAAAAGAAATCCTTATTGGTTCTACCTCCTCTTTTTTATGAGGAGAATGAATCTTTTTCTCGAAGGATCAGAAAAAAATCGGTCCGGATCTACTGCGGGAATGATTTGGAAGATCCCAAAACAGCGGTATTTGCTAGCAACAACATAATGGAGGCAGTCAATCGATATAGATTGATCCGAAATCTGATTCAAATCCAATATAGCACCTATGGGTACATAAGAAATGTATCGAATCGATTCTTTTTAATGAATAGATCCGATCGTAACTTCGAATATGGAATTCAAAGGGATCAAATAGGAAATGATACTCTGAATCATATAACTATAATGAAATATACGATCAACCAACATTTATCAAATTTGAAAAAGAGTCAGAAGAAATGGTTTGATCCTCTTATTTCTCGAACTGAGAGATCCATGAATCGGGATCCTGATGCATATAGATACAAATGGTCCAATGGGAGCAAGAATTTCCAGGAACATTTCGTTTCTGAACAGAAGAATCCTTTTCAAGTAGTGTTCGATCGATTACGTATTAATCAATATTCGATTGATTGGTCCGAGGCTATCGACAAAGAAGATTTGTCTAAGACACTTCGTTTCTTTTTGTCCAAGTCACTTCTCTTTTTGTCCAAGTCACTTCCCTTTTTGTCCAAGTTACTTCCCTTTTTCTTTGTGAGTATCGGGAATATCCCCATTCATAGGTCCGAGATCCACATCTATGAATTGAAAGGTCCGAATGATCAACTCTGCAATCAGTTGTTAGAATCCATAGGTGTTCAAATCGTTCATTTGAAGAAATTGAAACCCTTCTTATTGGATGATCATGATACTTCCCAAAGACCGAAATTCTTGATCAATGGAGGAACAATATTACCATTTTTTTTCAAAAAGATACCAAAGCGGATGATTGACTCATTCCATACTAGAAAGAATCGCAGGAAATCCTTTGATAACACGGATTCCTATTTCTCAATGAGATCCCACGATCGAGACAATTGGCTGAATCCCGTGAAACCATTTCATAGAAGTTCATTGATATCTTCTTTTTATAAAGCAAATCGACTTCGATTCTTGAATGATCCACATCACTTCTGGTTCTATTGTAACAAAGGATTCCCTTTTGATGTGGAAAAGACCCGTATCAATAATTATGATCTTACATATGGACAATTCCTCAATATCTTGTCCATTCGCAACAAAATCTTTTCTTTGTGCGTCGGTAAAAAAAAATATCTTTTTTTGGAGAGAGAGACTATTTCACCAATGGAGTCACAGGTATCTGACATCTTCATACCTAATGATTTCCCACAAAGTGGTGATGAAACGTATAACTTGTACAAATTGTACAAATCTTTATTACAATTACATTTTAAAATTCGATCCGATCCATTCGTTCGTAGAGCTATTTACTCGATCGCAGACATTTCTGCAACACCTCTAACAGAGGAACAAATAGTCAATTTGGAAAGAACTTCTTGTCAGCCTCTTTCAGATATGAATCTATCTGATTCAGAAGGGAATAACTTGCATCAGTATCTCAGTTTCAATTCAAACATGGGTTTGATTCACACTCCATGTTCTGAGAAGTATTTACCATCCGGAAAGAGGAAAAAACGGAGTCTTTGTCTAAAGAAATGCGTTGAGAAAGGGCAGATGTATAGAACCTTTCAACGAGATAGTGCTTTTTCAAATCTCTCAAAATGGAATCTGTTCCAAACATATATGCCATGGTTCCTTACTTCGACAGGGTGCAAATATCTCAATTTCACCCTTTTAGATACTCTTTCAGACCCATTGCCGATACTAAGTAGCAGTCAAAAATTTGTATCCATTTTTCATGATATGATGCACGGATCAGATATATCACGGCCAATTCCTCAGAAGATTCTTCCACAATGGACTCTGATAAGTGAGATTTCGAGTCAATGTTTACAGAATCTTCTTCTGCCCGAAGAAATGATTCATCGAAATAATGAGTCACCCGTTCCATTGATATGGGCACATCTGAGATCAACAAATGCTCGGGAGTTCCTCTATTCAATCTTTTTCCTTCTTCTTGTTGCTGGATATCTCGTTCGTATACATCTTCTCTTTGTTTCCCGAGCCTCTAGTGAGTTACAGACAGAGTTAGAAAAGATCAAATCTTTGATGATTCCATCATACATGATGGAATTTCGAAAACTTCTGGATAGGTATCCTACATCTGAACTGAATTCTTTCTGGTTAAAGAATCTCTTTCTAGTTGTTCTGGAACAATTAGGAGATTCTCTGGAAGAAATACGGGGTTCTGCTTCTGGTGGCAACATGCTATTGGGTGGTGGTCCCGCTTATGGGGTCAAATCAATACGTTCTAAGAATAAATATTTGAAGATCAATCTCATCGATCTTGTAAGTATCATACCAAATCCCATCAATCGAATCATTTTTTCGAGAAATACGAGACATCTAAGTCGTACAAGTAAAGAGATCTATTCATTGATAAGAAAAATAAAAAACGTGAACGGTGATTGGATTGATGAGAAAATCGAATTCTGGGTCGCGAACAGTGATTCGATTGATGATGAAGAAAGAGAATTCTTGGTTCAGTTCTCCACCTTAACGACAGAAAAAGGGATTGATCAAATTCTATTGAGTCTGACTCATAGTGATCATTTATCAAAGAATGACTCTGGTTATCAAATGATTGAACAACCGGGATCAATTTCCTTACGATACTTAGTTGACATTCATCAAAAGGATCTAATGAATTATGAGTTCAATAGATCCTGTTTAGCAGAAAGACGGATATTCCTTGCTCATTATCAGACAATCACTTATTCACAAACCTCGTGTGGGGCTAATAGTTTTCATTCCCCATCTCCTCATGGAAAACCCTTTTCGCTCCGCTTAGCCCTATCCCCTTCTAGAGGTATTTTAGTGATAGGTTCTATAGGAACTGGACGATCCTGTTTGGTCAAATACCTAGCGACAAACTCCTATGTTCCTTTCATTACGGTATTTCCGAACAAGTTCCTGGACGACAAGCCTAAAGGTTATCTTATTGATGATATCGATATTGATGATAGTGACGATATTGATATTGATGATAGTGACGATATTGATGATAGTGACGATATTGATGATAGTGATGATGACCTTGATATTGATACGGAGCTGCTAACTATGACGAATGTGATAACTATGTATATGACGCCGAAAATAGACCGATTTGAGATCACCCTTCAATTCGAATTAGCAAAAGCAATGTCTCCTTGCATAATATGGATTCCAAACATTCATGATCTGCATGTGAATGAGTCGAATTACTTATCCCTCGGTCTATTAGAGAACTATCTCTCCAGTGAAAGATGTTCCACTGGAAAGATTCTTGTTATTGCTTCGACTCATATTCCCAAAAAAGTGGATCCCGCTCTAATAGCTCCGAATAAATTAAATACATGCATTAAGATACGAAGGCTTCTTCTTCCACAACAACGAAAGCACTTTTTCATTCTTTCATATACTAGGGGATTTCACTTGGAAAAGAAGATGTTCCATACTAATGGATTCGGGTCCATAACCATGGGTTCCAATGCACGAGATCTTGTAGCACTTATCAATGAGGCCCTATCAATTAGTATTACACAGAAGAAATCCATTATAGAAACTAATACAATTAGATCAGCTCTTCATAGAAAAACTTGGCATTTTCGATCCCAGATAAGATCGGTTCAGAATCATGGGATCCTTTTCTATCAGATAGGAAGGGCTGTTGCACAAAATGTACTTCTAAGTAATTGCCCCATAGATCCTATATCTATCTATATGAAGAAGAAATCATGTAAGGGAGGGGATTCTTGTTTGTACAAATGGTACTTCGAACTTGGAACGAGCATGAAGAAATTAACGATACTTCTTTATCTTTTGAGTTGTTCTGCCGGATCGGTCGCTCAAGATCTTTGGTCTTCATCCAGACCCGATGAAAAAAATTGGATCACTTCTTATGGATTCGTTGAGAATGATTCTGATCTAGTTCATGGCCTATTACTATTATTACTATTAGAAGTAGAAGGCGCTCTGGCTCTGGTGGGATCCTCACGGACAGAAAAAGATTGCAGTCAATTTGATAATAATCGAGTGACATTACTTCTTCGTTCCGAACCAAGGAATCAGTTAGATATGATGCAAAATGGATCTTGTTCTATCGTTGATCAGGGATTTCTATATGAAAAATACGAATCGGAGTTTGAAGAAGGGGCCCTCGATCCGCAACAGATAGAGGAGGATTTATTCAATCACATAGTTTGGGCTCCTAGAATATGGCGCCCTTGTGGCAATCTATTTGATTGTATCGAAAGGCCCACTGAATTGGGATTTCCCTATTGGGCTGGGTCATTTCGGGGCAAACGTATCATTTATCATAAAGAGGATGAGCTTCAAGAGAATGATTCGGAGTTCTTGCAGAGTGGAACCATGCAGTACCAGACACGAGATAGATCTTCCAAAGAACAAGGCTTTTTTCGAACAAGCCAATTCATTTGGGACCCTGCGGATCCATTCCTTTCCCTATTCAAAGATCAGCCCTTTGTCTCTGTGTTTTCACGTCGAGAATTCTTTGCAGATGAGGAGATGTCAAAGGGGCTTATTGCTTCCCAAACAAATCCTCCTACATCTATATATAAACGCTGGTTCATCAAGAATACGCAAGAAAAGCACTTCGAATTGTTGATTCATCGCCAGAGATGGTTTAGAACCAATAGTTCATTATCTAATGGATCTTTCCGTTCTAATACTCTATCCGAGAGTTATCAGTATTTATCAAATCTGTTCCTATCTAACGGAACACTATTGGATCAAATGACAAAGACATTGTTGAGAAAGAGATGGCTTTTCCCGGATGAAATGAAACATTTGATTCATGTAACAGGAGAAAGATTCCCCATTCCTTAGCCGTAAAGATATGTGCCCATGAAAAGGGGATTAAGTGGAACAGAATTGGCCGGATGGTAGAGTCGTGGAAACACTTGTTTCTTCCATCTTTTTGGCCTTAGCTCCATGGAACAATATGCTACTGCTGAAACATGGAAGAATTGAAATCTTAGATCACTATGTGTGGATGATATGAACTGCCTAAACAAGAATTCTTGAACGGCGAAAGAGCCTATTACTCGCTACATCAAACAATCTCTACTAACGAAACCATGTAAATCCATCGGAAAATACGCATGTCCGCTGAAATGGTTGTTGCTATCTGCTCCAATAACGAATCATTGGTTTAATTGAATAACTAAAGAAAATAGATAGACCTTTCTCTTCGTCTCAGGTCGATGGATCTTCTCAATTGGAAGATCTCCCATATGGATCATTCCAGTTGACCGAGCCTAATTCTAATTGTTTTGTTCCGAAGCAAAGATATCCACGGAGGCGGGTTCGTCCTATTCACGACCAAGAGGTACGATCCTCTTTCGGATAG